ATATGTGACATATCTTAAATACTTTATTAATAAGGAGAATAATTATTTTCTCCTTATTTAAATTTTTCTATATTTATCGCTTATATATTATAATATGTGACATATCTTAAATATTTTATTAATTAGGAGAATAATTACTTTATTTAAATTTTTATATTTTATTATATATATATATTTAATATAAATATATATATATATATCTTAATATTTACATCAAATATCAAAAAATTATATTTAATATAAATATATATATATATATCTTAATATTTACATCAAATATCAAAAAATTAATAAAATTTTACCTTTAGATTTTTTTTAATTCAATTTAAAGAAAAAAATATAAATTTTTTGATAAAAATTCATAATTTTTATTCATTTAATTTCACTCCCTTTATATAATCTTTTTACTAAAAATAAATCTAACATTATAAAAAATTATTTTATATATTATATCTAATTAAATACTCATATTCTAATACACCTATACATCTCCACTATCATTTAATAATATATTATCTCAAATATAATCATAATATAATTTATTTAAATAAAAATATAAACCTTCACAATTTTACTAACTTATATTATATATTAATTCCATCAATTATTAAATAAACTAATATTATCTAATATATTTACAAATTCTAATTTTTTTCTAACAAAAAAATTATATAAATTTTAAATCATAATACTAGAAAATTATAATTTTCTTAAATAAATTTACATTTTATTACTTTAATCAGACATAGTATTATTTATAAATTAATTTCTTACCTAAATGATTGTGCCTGAAAAAGGAGTATTTTGATAGAATAAATCATATAAAATTTAATTTTTATCATCATTAAATTATATAAATCAGCTAAATTAAGCTAGTAGGTTCATACCCTAAAAATATAATAACATTATTTTATATATTATAAATATATTTATATTTATATTTATATTTATATTTATATTTGATAATTATCTTATCACTTAAAATCCCAAAAATTTTTATGCTCTTTTTTACATTAAAATATAATTTATTTTTATGAATAAATCACAATTGCAACAAAATTTACAACCCTACTTACCTTCATATTCAATCTCTAATCCAAATAAATTATTCTATTTTATTTTATTTTCTATATCTATAATTTCTGTTCTATCTATATTTTTATCCAACTTTATTCATTTATGAGTACTTATAGAAATTAATACCCTTCTTATAATCTCAATAATAAGAATTTACACAAAAAGATATAAATCAATTATAAATTTCTTTGCTATTCAATCTTTTTCAAGTCTTATTTTAATTTATCTTCTTATAGTTAAAAATAATATTGATTCCACTAATCCAACTTATACATCAATTAACTTTATATTAACTTTATCATTTTCTCTAAAACTAGGCCTCTTCCCTTTCTTTTTTTGACCCCCCTTAATTAATAAAAACATTTCATGAACTATACTATTAATAATATCTACCTCACAAAAATTTATTCCTTTATTAATTTTTAACATATTTATTGATCAATTTACAAATAATCAAATTATATTATCTATCATTTTTATCTCTATTTTATCTTCAAGAATTTCAACAATTATAAATTCATATGAAACGAACCTAAAAAAAATTATAACTCTATCTTCAACTAATCATCTTAGATGAATATTAATAATTATCATATTTGATTCAAATATATTTTTAATTTACTTTATTACTTACACCTTATCAATAATTTTTTTATGTTCAATTTTTAATAAACTTAATATTATTTTTATTCACTCATTATCTAAAATTCAATTATTTAATTTTAAAATAATTAATTTCTTTATTATTTTAAACTTATTAATTATTAGAGGCCTACCTCCTTTTTTTACCTTTATTATAAAAGTTAATATCCTAAAAATTATAATTGAAAGAAATGCCTACCTTGCCTCTTTTCTTTTAATAGCTATATCAACTTTTACATTAATTTTTTATTTAAATATTATTATAAAAATAAATATACTTAATCTTCTAAAAATCAAATTCTATAAATTTAATATATTTAATATAAAATTTGATTTTATATCAATTTTATATATTAGAATACTAACTCTAATACTTACCTTTTTTGCCCTCTTTATTTACCCATAATAATCAATAATAATCAATAATAATCAGTAAGATTTTAAGATAACTTAATCATTTAGCCTTCAAAGCTAAAAATATAAAATATTTTATAAATCTTAACATAATTTCACTTACTATCTTTAAACTTGCAATTTACTATTTTAATTAAACTATTAAGACAAATTTATTTCTTATTATTTATGACAAAATGATTATACTCAACAAATCACAAAGATATCGGTATATTATATTTTATTTTTGCCCTATGATCAGGAACTATCGGAGCATCCATAAGATTAATTATTCGAATAGAGCTTAGATCTCCTGGCAATCTAATTAATAATGACCAAATTTACAATTCTATTATTACTGCTCACGCATTTATTATAATTTTTTTTATAGTTATACCCTTTATAATTGGAGGGTTTGGAAATTGATTAATTCCATTAATACTAGGTATTCCAGATATGGCATTTCCTCGAATAAATAATATAAGATTTTGACTTCTACCTCCTTCATTATTCCTTCTAATTATAAGAAACTTTATTGGAGGGGGTGTTGGTACAGGATGAACCCTTTATCCCCCCCTATCATCCATTATTGGCCATAATTCTCCTTCAGTAGATCTAAGAATTTTCTCTCTCCATATTGCAGGAATTTCTTCAATTATAGGAGCAATTAATTTTATTGTAACAATTCTAAATATACATGTCAAAACCCATTCATTAAATTTTTTACCATTATTCTCTTGGTCTGTCCTAATTACAGCATTCTTATTACTTTTATCTTTACCTGTTTTAGCTGGCGCAATCACCATACTTTTAACAGATCGAAATTTTAATACATCCTTTTTCGATCCAACTGGAGGCGGAGACCCTATCTTATACCAACATTTATTCTGATTTTTTGGTCATCCAGAAGTATACATTTTAATTCTCCCAGGATTTGGAATTATTTCCCATATTATCACTAATGAAAGAGGAAAAAAAGAAATTTTTGGATCATTAGGAATAATCTATGCTATACTCGCTATTGGTCTATTAGGATTTATCGTTTGAGCTCATCATATATTCACAGTAGGTCTTGATATTGACACCCGAGCTTATTTTACTTCAGCAACAATAATTATTGCTATTCCTACTGGTATTAAAGTATTTAGATGACTTGCAACTATTTACGGATCAAAAATCCAATTTTCACCTGCTATAATTTGAAGAATAGGATTTATTTTCCTATTTACAATAGGAGGATTAACTGGAATTATTCTATCTAATTCATCCTTAGATATTATTCTTCATGATACCTATTATGTAATTGGTCACTTTCATTATGTTTTATCCATAGGTGCAGTATTTGCTATTATCGCAGGATTTATCCATTGATACCCCCTAATTTTCGGACTATCAATAAATAAACTATGACTAAAAATCCAATTTACTTCAATATTTATCGGAGTAAATATAACTTTTTTCCCTCATCATTTTCTAGGTTTAGCGGGATTTCCTCGACGTTACTCTGACTACCCCGATATATACACTCCTTGAAATGTTATCTCTTCAATTGGCTCTATAATTTCCTTTTTTTCTATAATTTTTTTTATTTTTATTATTTGAGAATCTTTTATATCACAACGAATTATCTTATATAAATTTTTTATATCCCCTAATTTAGAATGAAACCACTCCTTCCCACCTATAATGCACTCTTATCAAGAAATTCCCTATACTACTAATTAATATTATAATATAGCAAATTAGTGCATTGATTTTAAACATCAAATATAAAAAATTTTAAATATTTTTTTATTATAAATTCAAACATGATTAAATTTTTATATTCAAGATTCTAACACTCCTAATATAAATCAACTAATTATATTTCATGACTATTCTATACTTATATTAATCCTTATCACAAGATTAATTACATATATATTTATTTTCCTTATTACTAATAAAATCACCAACCGATTTATAACTAATGAACATTTTATTGAAACAATCTGAACTATTACACCTATATTAACTCTACTTCTTATTGCTATTCCATCATTAAAAATCTTATATATAACAGAAGAATTTTTCTCCCCAGCAATTACAGTTAAAGCAATTGGCCATCAATGATACTGAAGATATGAATTATCAGATTATAAAAATATCAGATTCGATTCTTATATAATCCCATATAAAAAAATAAATCAATCCCAATTCCGACTTCTAGATGTAGACAATCGATTAATTCTTCCATTTGATATCCCTATTCGAGTATTAGCTTCATCTACAGATGTAATCCATTCTTGAGCTATCCCTGCTTTAGGAATTAAAATTGATGCTACTCCAGGACGAATAAATCAAACATTTATTCAAATAATTCGTCCTGGTATTTTTTTTGGCCAATGTTCAGAAATTTGTGGTATAAATCATAGATTTATACCAATTATAATTGAATCTACATCCTTAAATTTATTCATCAAATGAATTAATTCTATATAATCTTTATCATTAAGAAACTTTAAAGAAGTAAAAGTCTCTTAAACTTTTAATGGTTATTAAAAATTAACCCTTAATGATAATAATATACCTAAAAATTTTTACAATTTATTTCTATTTTTAATCTATACTTCACACATACATACACACACATATATATATAATTTAAAAAGATTAGTTAATATATAACATTTAAATGTCATTTAAAAATTATTAATTTTATTAATATCTTTTTATCCCACAATTAAGTCCATTAAAATGATTAATTCTCTATATCTCAACTATTACTATCGCAATTCTAATTATTATTAAAATAAATTATTTTTTCTTAAATAAAATCAATTCTTCAAAAATTTCACCTTTCCTATCTTATAAACAAATAAAATGAAAAACACTTACCTAATCTATGACACCAAATCTATTTTCCATTTTTGACCCTTATACTTCTATTAATTACTCCTTTAATTGATTAAGCCTTATAATCCCTTTATTTTTTTTTCCTAATCAATTCTGATTTAAAAAATCTAAAATATTTATATTTTGACTTTTTATTAATAATTTTCTATTAAAAGAATTTAAAAATTTTAAAAAAAATAATTTAACTAATATTATTACTTTCTTTTCTATATTTATAATAATTCTAATTATAAACTTTATTGGGCTATTCCCCTATATTTTCACCCCTTCAAGGCATCTCTCTATTACTCTCCCTCTTTCTCTAACAATCTGATTAAGAATTATACTTTTCTATTGAACTAAAATAACAAATTTAAGATTTGCTCATCTTGTCCCTCTTAATACTCCTTCAATTTTAATAATATTTATAGTCCTAATTGAAACAATTAGAAATATTATCCGCCCTATTACATTATCAATCCGTTTATCTGCAAATATAATTGCAGGCCATCTTCTTTTATGTCTTCTCGGATCGACCGGAACCTCAATAAATCTTCACTTAATTAATTTATTAATTACTACACAAATCTTACTTTTTTTACTCGAATTAGCTGTTTCAATTATTCAATCATATGTATTTATAACTTTAATATCTCTCTATTCTAATGAACTATAAATGAACAAATCAAATCATCCATATCATATAGTTTCAATCAGCCCCTGACCTTTAATTCTATCAATTAATATCATATTATTTCTTATTAGATTAATTAAATGATTCTACTTCATAAGTACCAATTTAATAATTATATCTTCAATCTCTTTAATCTTAACTTTAATTCAATGATGACGTGATATTATTCGAGAAAGAACTTTCCAAGGTATACATACATCTTACACCATAAAAAATCTAAAATTAAGAATAATTTTATTTATCACATCTGAAATTTTTTTTTTCATCTCCTTATTTTGAGCATACTTTCACTCTTCTTTATCTCCTAGAATTGAAATTGGAATAATATGACCTCCAAAAAATATTATTATATTTAATCCTTATGATATCCCTCTATTAAATTCTATTATCTTAATTACATCAGGGATCACAATTACCTGATCTCATAACTCTCTCCTCAATAAAAAAAATAAAATAGCCTTCTTCACTTTATTATATACAATTTATTTAAGATTTATATTTACTATATGCCAATATTTTGAATATAAAAGAGCCTCTTTTACTATTGCTGACTCAATCTTTGGGTCAATTTTCTTTATAACTACTGGATTCCATGGAATCCATGTAATTATTGGAACAATTTTTCTTATTGTATGTATATTTCGTATAATTTTTAATCATTTTTCTAGATATCACCACTTTGGATTTGAAGCTGCTATCTGATACTGACATTTTGTAGATATTGTATGATTATTTGTATATACATGACTTTATTGATGATCTTTTTACTTATATAGTATATTAATTACATTTAACTTCCAATTAAAAAAATTATTTTTAACAAATAATATAAGTAATAATTATTTTTACTATCTCTATTATTCCTCTCATATTTACTATTATTCTTATCTTAATTAATACACTTCTATCCCTTAAAATTTTCCAAGATCGAGAAAAACCATCCCCATACGAATGTGGATTTAACCCCTTAACTTCTCCTCATCTCCCATTCTCTATTCAATTCTATCTAGTTGCTGTAATTTTTTTAATCTTTGATATTGAAATTATTTTTATACTTCCCTTTACCCCCTCTCTAACAATAAACTACTATCTATTTTATTGAATACAGTCATTTCTAATGATTTATATCTGCTTAGTTATTGGTCTAATTTACGAATGAAATGAACAATCAATTATCTGACTTAAATAAATATTTAGATAGGGTATTAGTTAAAAAATAACATTTATTTTGCAAATAAAAATTAAAATTAATTAAATTTATATCTTTAATATGAATGGAAAATCCAATTTAATTTCGACTTAAATATTTGATTATTAAAACTAATCCATATTACCTTTACCTTTATTATCTCATATAAATTTTTAATTGAAGCCAAAATAGAGGCAAATTATTGTTAATAATTAAACTGAATAATTTTTTCCAATTAAATTTCAACTTCAACTCCTCATCTTTTATTTAACACTTTCTAATTTCCATTAATTTATATAGTTTAATTAAAACATTTTATTTTCAATAAAAAAATAATACATATTTTATATTTATAAATTAAACTTAATATATTAAAGAAATAACTTCATATAAAGCTTCTAACTTTATTACAATGATTAAAAATCATTTTATTTCTTCTATTTTTAATTTATTAGTTTTAATTTTAATTTTTATTCCAATCTAAATCTCTTTCTTCTTTATTTAAAAACAATTCATGTTACCATAATATCTTCAATATTAGACTCTTACCTTAAGCTATTTAAATAATTAAACTTAATTCCCATAAATTAATATTATCATAAAAACTAATATTCATATAAATATAAATAAATTCATATATATAAATTTATCCAATATTAATAAATCTAATAAATTTACAATAAATCTTTTTTTTACTCCATAAATAAATAAATACTCTAAAACACCCTTATCAAATCTCTTATATATTAATATAGAAAATTTTAAAGGATAATATCTAATTTTTATATAAATTAAATTTAAACCTCATATTCTAGAAAAATATATTTTTCTAAAATTTCTCAAATTTATTATATTAAAAAATCTTATAAATCAACCTAATATACATCCCACTAAACAAATCTGTATAACTATCAATTTTTCAAATAAATTTAAAATAATTAAAGTAAAATTTATTAAATTTATATAAAAATATCCAATTATCAAAGAATAAAAATATAAAATAATTAATGATACTCTTATTATTACCCTCTCTCCTAATAAAATAAAATAATTTATTTTATTTATATAACTCAAATATACCATAATAATTAAACGAATACTATAAGAAACCGTAAATATTGTAGAAACTAATAATATTAATATTCTTACTATATTTATCTTTCTTATTAAAAAAACTTCTATAATTAAATCCTTAGAATAATATCCAGAAAAAAAAGGAAATCCACATAATGATAATAACGATACAAAAAATACAAGCCTAACAAAAGGATAATATCTAACTAATCTCCCTATAAATCGAATATCCTGATTATTATTTATTTGATGAATTAAAACTCCTCTACATATAAATAATAAAGATTTAAATAAAGCATGAATTAATAAATGTATAAATCCCAAATCTACTTCTCCCAACCTTAAAATTCTCATTATTAATCCTAATTGTCTTAATGTAGATAATGCAATAATCTTCTTTAAATCATTCTCAAAATTAGCTATTAACCCAGATATTATTATTGTAGACCTAGAAATAAATAATATTAAACTTATTAAATGATTCCTTACCAAATATCTATTATATCGTATTAATAAATAAACTCCAGCTGTTACTAAAGTTGAAGAATGAACTAAGGAAGAAACAGGAGTAGGGGCAGCTATTGCTAAAGGTAATCAAGAAGAAAATGGTAACTGAGCCCTTTTTGTAAATGCTCTTAATATTATTAATAAAGAAAAATAAAAATAATCAAATCTATAAAATATCCCATTCCATGACCCTAACATAACTATTAATCTAATTATCATTAAAATACCTACATCACCAATACGATTTAATAAAACTGTAATTATTCCAGAAGTAAAAGACTTTCAATTATGATAATAAATCACTAAACAATAAGAAATTAAGCCTAATCCATCCCATCCTAATAATAACCCTATAATATTAGGACAAATAATTAATATTAATATCCTTAAAACAAATATAATTACTAATAAAAAAAATCGATTAATATTTATATCCCCCTCTATATATCTTAGCCTATATAATATTACAAATCTAGAAATCATTAAAACTAACCTAAAAAATATTATAGATACCCAATCTACATAAAAAATAAATTCTATATTTATTGAATTTATTCTTATAAAAACCCATTCTATTAACAACCTTAATTTTATTAATATCAAGATTATAGATAAAATTATAAATCCTAATCTAAAAAAAAAAAAAAAAAAAATATTCATTAATAATATAATTTAAAATATTTTATTTTATATCTTTAGATCCACACTCTAATATTTTATTTTATTAAACTATTTAAATACATCTACGCCTATGCCTTTCTCTTTCTCTTTCTCTTTCTTTCTTTCTCTTTTCTTTTCCTTTCTCTTTCTTTCTCCTTTCTCTTTCTTTCTCCTTTCTCTTTCTTTCTCCTTTCTCTTTCTCTTTCTTTTCATTATTTCTTTCTCTTTCTTTCTCCTTTCTCTTTCTTTCTCTTTCTTTCTCTTTCTCTTTCTTTTCATTATTGTAAATCTACATTATAAATATTCCTATTCTTAAAAATAAAAAATTTAAAGGAATTCAATGTAAAATTAACATAAAATAATCTTTTACAAATACATTTTTATAATTCATTTGTAAAACCAGCCTTTCTCCATGTTGCCTTAATCTAAATAAATATAATGAATAAGTAGCTCTTAAAAAACATATAACTATCAATATTCCTATAATCCTAACTCTTCAACTTATTAATCCTATTAATAAAAAAATTTCTCTAATTAAATTTAAACTAATAGGGGCAGATAAATTAGATGAACATATTAAAAATCATATTAATCTCAAAGAAGGGTTAATACTTATTGAACCTTTATTTAAATAAATTAATCGCCTTCCAAAACATTCATAATTAATATTTACAATATAAAATAATCCAGATGAGCATAGCCCATGAGCTAACATTATTATTAAACCCCCAATTAACCCCATCTTAGTCAATGTAGCTATCCCTCTAATTAAAAGTCTTATATGAACAATAGATGAATAAGCTACTAATATCTTTATATCTACTTGAATTAAACATAATAATCTTATTAAAATACCCCCAATAACTCCTAAAGTAATTATTATATATCTTCATTGTATTATATTAAATCTAAAAATTTGTACTATTCGCAATATTCCATATCTACCTAATTTTAATAAAACTCCAGCTAAAATTATAGACCCATAAACTGGGGCCTCAACATGGGCCTTAGGCAATCAAATATGAAAAAAAAATGTTGGTAATTTAACTATAAATCCTATCAAACATAAAAAAAACATAACTCTATCTAGTTTTAAATTTAAAAAAATTAATATTATAATTATCAATCTTTTATACTCAAAAAACAATATAATTAATACCCATATAAAAGGAACTGAAGATACAGCAGTATATATTATTATATATATTGCAGCTTCATACCGTTCATATGCGTACCCCCCGTATAAAATTAAAAAAAAAATCGGTAATAAACTAGCTTCAAAAATCAAATAAAATATTATTAAATTTATAGAAAAAAAACATAATATTAATAAATTTATTAAGCCTAAAACTATTAATTCTATTAAATCTGTCATATTAATTATTAATATACACCCTCTAATTCATAAACTTAAAATTACTAATATATAAGAATAATAATCTATAAAAAATAACCCCCCTCCAATTCATATATTTCTAGAATAATATAATAATATTATTAATATATACCTAGATGCACAAAATATAATAATTGACTTACTAAATTTAATGCTCTTAAATTTTAACAACCTAATTCTTATAAATAATATTAAAATTAATTTTATCATACTAATCTTAAACTTTTAATATATTCATTACCCTTATAACGGATAATTAAAACAACTATAGAAATTCCCATAACCCCCTCTATTACAAACATAACTATAAAAATTAATATATAAAACTCTATTCTTAAATTTATTAATATTATAAAGATATTAAATAATACAATAACGACAACAAATTCAATACAAATTAATAATATTAATACATGATCATAAAATTTTCATATTAAGAATGATCTTATTAAAAATAAAGTTAACCCAAATATGTAATTTAATAAAATTTTATCACAAATTAACTATATATATATATGCATTATATGTATACTATATTAAATATAAATTAATACGCTACCTAGCTTAATAGTTTAATAAAACATAAATTTTGTAAATTTAAATTAAATATATAATTATTTTTAAGCTTTAATTTCAAAAAAATAAATAACTTTATATCTTTAATTTCCAAAATTAAAATTTTCTTTAAACTATCTTTTGCTTAAAATTTTAACTATTCAATACAATGCTTAAATCAATAATTAACTCTTTTTGTTTTTTAATGCTACTTATCCTACTATATTTTATTCTACACCCACAATTATCTATTATCCAATCAATAGCCTTACTAATGCTATTTACAATCTATACTTGCCTATCATTAAGGGCTTTCTTTACCTTTTCACTTTATTCATTCCTAATTTTTTTAATGATTGTGGGAGGACTAATAATTTTATTCATAATATTCCTTAGCCTTATTTCAAATCAATATATACCCTCAAAATGAAAAAACCTATTTTTACCAATATCTATCATCCTACCTCTTTTAATTATAATGATTATCTCTCAAGAACCATCATTAATAAATTTAAATATAAATTATATTAATATTTCTATTAATTATTTATTTAATAATAGGTCATTTTTAAATTTAAATATACTATTAAATCTACCCTTCAATTTTTATGTTGTTGCCCTAATATTTTTCCTCTTATTTAGTCTTATTTTAATTACAAAAATTTGTTTAATTAATTCAAAACCTTTACGAACAATTAAAAAATAATTTAATGAATAAATCATTTATATATAATAATACTTTATTAAAAATTATTATAAATTCTTTTATTTCTTTACCTACACCAATTAATATTAATTATTGGTGAAACCTAGGATCTTTACTAGGCCTATCTCTTTTAATTCAATTAATCTCTGGAATTTTTTTATCTATACATTACTGCCCCTCAACTGAAATAGCCTTTAATAGAATTATCTTAATTATACAAGATATAAATTATGGCTGAATCATACGGATTATCCACAGTAATGGAGCTTCGATTTTTTTTATTTGCATATATACCCATATTGGCCGAGGAATTTACTACCAATCTTTTAATTTAGTAAAAACATGAATTATTGGAGTCATAATTCTCCTTTTAACTATAATAACAGCATTTTTGGGATATGTGCTCCCCTGAGGACAAATATCCTTTTGAGGAGCAACTGTCATTACTAACCTTCTATCTGCAATTCCCTATATCGGTCAAACTTTAGTAGAATGAATTTGAGGGGGGTTTGCTGTAGATCTCCCAACACTTAATCGATTTTATTCATTTCATTTTATCTTACCGTTCATTATTACATTTATAGTAATTATTCATTTAACCCTCCTTCATGAATCTGGATCTTCAAACCCAATAGGAATTAATAGAAATATATATAAAATTTTATTTCATAAAAATTTTTCCTTTAAAGACTTAATTACTTTTATTATTTTAATTATTGCCTTTTTCTATTTTATACTCCAATACCCTTTTCTTTTAAGTGATCCAGATAATTTTATTAAAGCTAATTCAATAATTACTCCCATTCACATTAAACCAGAATGATACTTCTTATTTGCTTATGCAATTCTCCGGGGCATCCCCAATAAACTAGGGGGAGTGATTGCTCTACTTTCTGCAATCTTAATTTTATTAATTCTTCCTTTTATTAGAGCTCCCCATAAATTTAATTTCAAATTTAATCCTCTTTATCAAATTAATTTTTGAATACTTTTTTCGACATTTTATATACTAACTTGACTCGGGGGGCAAGAAATTGAAACTCCATTTATTGAGTTAACTCAATTATACTCAATCCTATATTTTATACTTTTCATAAATATAAACTGACTCAATAAAATTTGATTAACTCTTTTATTAAATAAATAATAAATTATCTTAATTAGTTAATAAGCAATAATGCATATATTTTGAAAATATAATTATAGAAATTAAAATTTTCTATTAACTTATTATATATAAATACTTCAATAATTCATTTAATTAAATTCTAAATTTAATGCACTAATCTGCCAATATAATTTATTATTTAAATTTAGACTTAATATAAACTTAAAAAATCTTTTAATAAAATTTTATTACACTAAACTTTTTAATGTATAAATTTTACCTTTTATCCATAATAAAAATCATTATTTATATTTTAATTAATATATTAAATATAAATAATATTTAAAAATAAATACTATTAATAAATTTAATATAACTAATCTTAAAATATAATATCAACAAAAATATATTAAATTATCATATCGTATCCGAGGCAAACATCCTCGAATTCAAATTACTAAAATTATAAATATCAATACTAATAAAATTCTAATTAAATTTATTATATTTCCTCCAAAATTTATTAAAACAAATAAAATACCTAAAACTATAATTATTATATATTCCCCCAAAAAAATTAAAGTAAATCTTCCACTTATATACTCAATATTAAACCCAGACACTAACTCTGATTCACCTTCAATAAAATCAAAAGGTATTCGATTTAACTCAGCTACTATTCTTAAAAATATTATTATACAAACTATAAAATTTATATATCAAAATTTTAAAATCCCTCTTTGATAAACTAAAAAATCAATTAATTTAAAACTTTCAACATAAAAAAATATAATAAAAAAAATTAAAAATATTGATACCTCATAAGACAGGGACTGAGCTACAGACCGAACTCCTCCCAAAATAGCATACATAGAATTCGAAGACCAACCACTTATTATAATAATATAAACCCCTAATCTTAAACATCTCATTATATATAATAAAAATAAATTTATACAAAATAAATTTTCATTAAATGGAACCCTAACTACTAATATTAATACTATAAAAAATCCAACTATAGGCCTCATAAAATAAAATAAATAATTTAATTTATACAGTTTTACATTCTCCTTTACAAATAATTTAATAGCATCTCCAAATGACTGAAATACTCCTAATAATAAAACCTTATTGGGACCTTTTCGATCCTGAATATATCCAAGAATTTTACGTTCTAATAGCACAAAAAATGCCACTCCCACTAAAATCCCAATAATTATTACAATTAATCTAATAAAAATAAAAAATATATCTTTTACATAAATCTTACTCCCCATACAACTTATTTTTAAATAAATAAATATTTTAAAATCATTTTTTATTTTATTTATACACTATCTGCTCTAGCATTATAAATTCATAATTTAATTTTATTCATTAAAATTAACTTTTTGTTAATCTTTATTATAAAATTTTTAATATTTTAAGTCCTTTCGTACAATAAAATATACTTTTTTTATAGATAGAAACCGATCTGGCTTTCACCGATCTGAACTCAAATCATGTATGATTTTAATAGTCGAACAGACTAAAAATTTAAATTTCTCCATTTAATTTTTATCATAATTCAACATCGAGGTCGCAAACAATTTTATCAATATGAACTCTCCAAAATTATAACGCTGTTATCCCTAAGGTAATTTATTCTAATAATTATAATAATAATCAAACTACTCATTAATCTATGTTTTAATCTTATTAAAGTTTAACTATTTTAACTATCCTCCCAATAAAATATATTTGTCAATTAAATCTTATTAAAAAATTAATTTTAAAAACCAAATTTTATTAAATTCTATAGGGTCTTATCGTCTTATAAATCCATAAAAGCATTTTAACTTTTAATTTAAATTCAATATCATTATACTGAGACAATTTATATTTCATTCACTCTTTCATTCCAGTTTTCAATTAAAAAACAAATGATTTTGCTACCTTTGTACAGTCAATATACTGCAGCCTTTTAACCTTTATCAATGGGCAGAATAGACCTATTATTTATTATCAAATAGGCCATGTTTTTGATAAACAGGTGAATATACCTTTATATTAAATAAAATTTTTGTCAAATTCCTTAATATAATTTTAAAATAATTAATTAATTATACATCCTAAATTTACTAATTTAATCATTATAACATTTAATTTTTTTATTAAATAATTTTTTTTTATATAAATAAAAACTCTATATATCAAATCTATTATTATCACATTAATATATAAATTATAACATTTTTTTTAAAAAATCCAAATTTTATAGATATTTCTATTATTTATTTAATTTTTAAGTTATTTATTTATCTTTAGTTTATCCCAAAAATATTTAATTTATAAACTTATACTCATAAAAATAATTTTTATTCTTATAATTTATAAATCTGAATTATATTCAATTCTAAAAAAACTAGATATATTTAAAATCGACTAACATTTCACTTCTATTTAAAAATTATTAATAATATTTCTACACTAACTAAAATTTTTAAATAAATCTATTAAATTCGAGAAATATTTAAATTTAAATATTTTTTTTAATTAACCCTTATACAAAAGGTACAATACATAAAATTTACTTTTTTCTTTTCTTTAAAAATCATTTTCATTACTATCAATAACATCAATTTTATTAATTCTCACTTTATACTTTAACTAAAAATTTTAATATTACTTTATTTAAAAATAATTTTTACAAAACAAACATCTATATTAATTTATTTACAAAATCTTTCCTTAATACTATAAATCTATTCATAATTTATTTACCCCAATCATTTAATTTTAAAAAATTTTAATTAATTTTATATTAATTATACTATTTATTGTAAATAAATTATTTTTATAAACTAAAATTTTCATAAATTTTATCAATAGGCACCTTCCGGTACTTAAACTTTGTTACGACTTATTTCATTTTATTGAAAGTGACGGGCAATTTGTACATATTTAATTTATTATTCAATTTAATAAATTAATTAAATTTACTTTTAAATCCATTTTCATAAAAAATTTAAATTTTTTAATCCAATAATTAAATTAATTGTAACCCATATTAATCTTAATTAAACTATATTTTGACTTGAATTATTTTAATAAATCTTATAAATTACATTTATCTAACTTAATTAAATACTAAAAACAGCAATACATAAACTTAAATCAAGTATATCTTATCGTGGATTATCAATTAATATACAGGTTCCTCTAAATATTAAATACTGCCAAATCTTTTAAATTTAATGACCTATCATTTAATCTCTTTTAAATTATAATTACATTTATTATAATAGGGTATCTAATCCTAGTTTATTATATAAATTTCATAAAATTAAAATTTTTAAAAATTTTAATAATAATTTATTATATTTCACCAAATAATTAATTATTAATTAAACTTCTCTCTTTAAAATAATTTTTACTTAAAATATCTAATTAACTTAAATAAAATAGTCTAACCGCTGATGCTGGCACTAATTTTTCCTATCTTTATCATTTTTATCTTATTCTAACTTTCATTAATTTTAATAAAATCTAAATATTACTTAATTTATAATTTTTTAATTATATATTATATAGTATTAATAAAATTTAATTAATTTATAAGCAAAAATTAAACTTAAATTTAATCTATTCTTTATTTATATAATCTTTTTACTAAAAATAAATCTAACATTATAAAAAATTATTTTATATATTATATCTAATTAAATATATATACATTCATAATATATATATATGTTTTCATATATTAAATATTTATTATAATAATAACATACTAATTTATTAATAAACATTTATATTATATAAATAATTATAATCTATAATTTATACTTATTAATATTTTCTTCTTATATTA